AGTGCCCCCCTAACATAAAGGAGAGCTCTTTCTAGGTGGGTCGCTTTGCGCAAGACATTGCTTAGGACCAACGGGTCACACGACAGGTGCACGATCGACTTTGCACGTTCCATCCTTCGGCCCTTCGCCTATCGGCTTGGCAGGCAAGCTACCTTGATCCGTCTTCGGCTTCGATTCGTTATGCTCAGCAGCTCCAACAAGCCCTAAAGTCTCTTGCCGCCTAAAACTCTGCCAAGAAAGCGCTGCTTTACGTTTGATCCTATGTGCCCAAAGAATACTATGCGTTCTCCACTTTCGAATCTCGCAAAGAGAGAACGTGTTTTTTCCTCTGACTTTCTCTCTCATTCGCGGAGCGAAGAAAGCGGGCTTTGCCCCAGCTACCGCTATCCTTGGGAAAGCAAAAGAGCTACCGAAGGAAAGGGATGCAGTCTCTCCCTTGGCCTTTGGAGAGGAGAGGGCAGAGAAGAAAACGTCCTTCGCGCAAGTTTTTTGACTTCCTGCGCCCTTACTAGTTTTGGGGCTCTTCGACCAAGGAGGCATTCTGGTAGGAAGGCCGACCACTACATAAGCCGCCATCAGTCCAGGAGAGAAGCAAGCTACCTTTCTTTGATCCACCTTCCCGGGCAGGGAAGAGAACGAAAATGGACCGCGGATGGTGGTCGTGGTAGGTTCGAGGATCTTACGCGGCGGAGCGAACTCTTCTATCGTGTTGCATTTCCTCTGGCGGCCTAGCTGCACCCCCTCGATCCATCGTACTGGAGCGATTCGAGAAGAACGATTAGGGTCATATTCTATCCTTTCTACAATGCCCATAGACGAAGTGCTTCGTTTCAGATCAATTCTTCGCTGCAATCGCTTCGATCCACCCCCTCGGTGAAAAACCGTAATACGCCCTGAGGAATTCCTACCAGCAGACTTCCCTGTACTCAAAGTGAATTGTCTAAGTGCTCTCCCCTCTTGGCTTTGTCTCATTCAAACAGATCCAAATCTATCTCGTAATCATTCGGAATTAGCTCCTACTCCTACTCCTTCTCCTCTTTCATCGTCGTTGGTCCTTTTTACATCAAATTCCCGGCCGCCTCCGGTCCGGTGGGTCGGTCGCCCTGTAGCCAGTGACTAGCTCCGCTATGGAGCTAGGTGTATAGCGCCACGTCGAGACTCTCTTTCGAAAGTGAGATCACCACCGGCTTTAAGAAGAGGGAAAGATCACTCCTAAATGCAGCCGTGATCTTATATACGATACCACCAGACGCACCTTGGTACTTCCATCCGCCAATCAAGGCTAGTGGAGCGAAGGGAGCCAAAAAACGTGAGCGCCCCTACGCGAGCCTTATTAAATGAAAATGAAAAAGGCCCCTTACTATACTATAGATAGGGTGTTAGCGCTTTAGTTTGATTGCAGGGGCGCGCTAGCCTGCTGAAAAACGTAAGGTTTTTAGCGCCCTTACGTTTTTCAGCAGAGTTGGGAGCATGACAAAAGAAAGATTCTTTTGTGGCCAATAACACATCATGAATAACAAGTTCATTGTACCTTAGCTAATGTTTGTTGCCATAGTTGAGCCTCAGTCTCTATGCATGAATCATCACAAGATATACTATGGATCGCTAGTTGGGGTGGGCAGACCTTTTATGATCGAGTGAGGCTTACTTATAAAGGTGCAAGTTTGATAGGGAATGAGCGGATGGCAGAGGGACGCAAGTGACTCGAGGGTCGAGGGACGGAGATCAGGCAGGAAGCAACACATCAGTGCCCTTTGTGAGTTCCCAGGTCTCGCGTGTGGGATAGAGCGTGAGTGTCAGAGCAGCCTCAAAACCAAGACGAGTTGTTGGAATGCAGTGGATAGATAATCGTGGGGGAAGTTGACAGCGCTGGTCGGGCCACGAATCCAGATCGACCGGATGCTTCAACGGGAATGAAAGTTGTTGGGGGAAAATCTTAGGCTCAATAAGTGCATAGAAGCGTGCATAAGTTCCAAGAGGGGGAGGAGGGCGACTACCATCATCCCGTTTCGACCGAAGAAATTGCCTAATCAGTTGAACCCGGGGGATCGGGAGAGAATGCCAACAAACACGATGAATAGTATGTGTGGTTAGCGAGAAGGGCTAAATGACTTTGAGTCCGCCCGCGCCAGAGATAGATAACAGGTGGACCAGCTCGAGGGCCAACTATGTATCAAAATGGAAGCGGTCCAAGATCCATTACAAGCGGGGCCTAGCCGGGTGCCGAAAGCAGAATCTCGACATTTCAGCCTTACTCAAATAGGGGGTATTGTACCATTCCAATTCGTAGGATCTTGACATCTAAAGTTGCTGGATTGTCTCATTCGCAGGTCGTTCTATGGGAGCCATCATACCACAACTATTATGTACTCCCTCTAAATAGAACTACCGAATCGTTCGTTTTTTTTTGCGATAGTTTGAGCCGTGATCAAGCTTTCCGCCAACTTGAGCGTAATAATAATCATAACGAATCACCCCCGGAAGAATAATTTGTTGAGCC